TAAGATACGGCTTATTTAACTTGAATTTAATTCAAATTACTTTTACAGTTCATAATAAAGAAATTTTTCTGCAGTATTCCATCTATTCTATAGTTCCTTACCGCGCGAATTTACAATTCTTTGGTCGTCGAGATTCATGAGTAATCCGGATTCATATTTAAGGATAGATATTACCTCTCTTTTTCTCCTTTCAAAAAATAAGAATAAAAATGATTGAAGTTTTTCTCTTTGGAATCGTCTTAGGTCTAATTCCTATTACATTGGCTGGGTTATTCGTAACTGCGTATTTACAATATAGACGCGGTGATCAGTTGGACCTTTGATTTATTAAGATCAATTTTGTTGATTGACCTCGCCTTTTCTTTAACTTTAATCTGGCAAAAGTAAAATTCAGAGTCTGTTCAATTATTGCCATGTAATTTTTACCTAACAAAACAAGAAAGGAATCACGCTCTGTAGGATTTGAACCTACGACATCGGGTTTTGGAGACCCGCGTTCTACCGAACTGAACTAAGAGCGCTCTCTTACAAAAAAAACGACTGTAAGGAAAGGGATTCTTTTTCTAGCTCTAATACATCTTGTATGCGTCTACGTCTACTACCCTTATAGAGTATGATCAAAATAGTATGATAGTATGATATAATGTAAAGGCTATCTATGTCCAATTTTGAATCGATCTCAATGAATCTCTCGTTACTGTTCAGAGTAGAGGAAATAAGTAGGGATGACAGGATTTGAACCTGTGACATTTTGTACCCAAAACAAACGCGCTACCAAGCTGCGCTACACCCCTTTCAATTAATTTACAGTGTCATTGTAGAGAATCCCTGTTTTGTTTTCCACATCTTTCTCTTTATTTCGTACATTGATAAAGAGAACTTGAAATAAATTCTTTTTCTCTTGGAATTAGGGAGTCCATGTTCAAATACAAAAATACGGTTGGACGCTGTTCTTAGTTACATATACATCTGATCATATCAGCACTTTGCTTATGTATTACAATAAAGAAGGAGGATTTTAAATGCGAGATCTAAAAACATATCTCTCCGTGGCACCAGTACTAAGTACTTTATGGTTTGGATCTTTAGCAGGTATATTGATAGAAATTAATCGTTTTTTCCCCGATGCATTAACATTCCCTTTTTTTTCATTCTAATTCGAGTCATTTTATTGGTCTAGTTATTGGCAGAGGAAGGGGTAAAGAAGATTAGAGATAGAATTCAATATCTGGGACTCGTACTTCCCCCCTCCCTACTCTATTGTATTATTTGTTTTATTATTTTATTTTTTAGATTTAGTATTCTATTATAATATGTATTATATTGTTTATTATTTAAGGGCTTTCTATTATTAGATGTTAGTTATTATTAGAAATGTTAGTTATTTAGTAGAAAGAATTCGAAATGGCTAGGATAACAGTATAAAGATACTCATGAAATGAAATACTCCACTTCAATTCGAAATCTAAAGAGAACTGCCTAGACTAGTTATAAACCTTTTGTATTATTGGAATTGTACTACATTATTACTATTATATTGTTACTAATATATTGATTGCATGATTGCAACGAAATCTCTCATAATTGGATTTAAAGCTGGCAACTTCCATCTTTTTACTTCCATTTAGATCGAAAAATCGAACAGTTAAATGAATAGAAAAAAAGGAGGTTCATGGCGAGGGGGAAAGATATCCGAGTAAGGGTTATTTTGGAATGCACTGGGTGTGTTGAAAAGGGTATTCGTGTTAATAAAAAATCAAGAGGCATTTCCAGATATATTACTCAAAAAAATAGACACAATACACCCGGTCGATTGGAATTGAGAAAATTCTGTCCCTATTGTTACAAACATAGGATTCACGGAGAAATAAAGAAGTAGATCGAATCAATCACCCGTGTGTCACTCCTTCAAGGAACCTGAAACACGATATATTAAATATATGTTAACTATGTTATAGTTAATAATTAATAACATATAAAAATAGAATATATAGAATCTCAAAAAAAAAGAAAGAAAACATGCATAAATTCAAGCGACTCCTTCATAAATCCAAGCGATCCTTTCGTAGGCGTTTGCCCCCGATCAAATCGGGGGATCGAATTGATTATCGAAACATGAGTTTAATTAGTCGATTTATTAGTGAACAAGGAAAAATATTATCTAGACGGGTGAATCGATTGACCTTAAAACAACAACGGTTAATTACTATTGCTATCAAGCAAGCTCGTATTTTATCTTTGTTACCTTTTCTTAATAATGAAAAACAATTTGAACGAGGTGAGTCGACTGCTAGAACTGCCGGGCTTAGAACCCGCAATAAAATGAATAGGCTTACTCTTCAATAGAATCAAACTTCACTCAAATTAAGAAAAAGAGTGAATTGAGTATGGTAAAAAAAAAAAATAAATAATCAATCTTTTTTTTATTGAACGTGTTTGCTCATTGTAATGACTTTATCATATTGTATAATAAAAATTTCTACTCTACCTTCCCGGAGTTTCTTATTCAGGTACTTCTATGATTAAAGATTTAAGTATTTTTAGCGATTCTTTCCAATAACACTATTTTATTATTTCATTGGAAATCATATAAAGACAGTTTCTGTTTAATATAGCTATCTGGGCAAGTATTTTACGATTAAGAAGCACCCGCCTCTTATACAAATTATATATTAATCCACTATAACTAGAGGATACCCCTCTCCCGCGAATTACTGCATTTATCCGAGTGATCCACAAATGACGAAAATCCCTCTTTTGCCTATCTCTATCCCGATGAGCCGAAACCAAAGCTCGTATTTTCTGTTGAGTAATAGTTCGAGTAAGTCTTGAATGAGCCCCGCGAAAGCTTGAGGCAAATAAACGCATTTTTGTTCTACGGTTTCGAGCTATATATCCTCGTCTAATTCTGGTCATTGAATAAATGAAACTCTGAGGAATAACTGATTGATTTCCTTTCTTTCAGTTTTTCCTTTTCTAGCTTATATAATTAACAAAACGGGTTTCCCAATGTATAAAGTAAAAACTCCAACGGCTTTTGCTACGATAACCTTCCCAACCACGAGTTTTTTAGGAGGCATTGATCAAATGCCCCGAAAAAGAGTCAATATAAATGGATATGGATAAAGAAATTGTGGGTTCCATCGTTTATATGGTTATTTTCAAAACGGTAAGGTCCTCTCTATACACCGGAGCCCTTTTCTTGATTCTTCATTTTTTTGTTAACTTGTACAGTTCACATTCTTTGGCTCTACCCATGGAATTCTCTAGTACTAGACCTTTCACAAGGTGATCCACCTTTAATACAGTAACGGTATTTAATTATGAAGATTTGTTGGGTTAGCTTGACCCTCTTAGTCCGTTCTTGCAAGAGTCTAAGGCTGATATTTCTGCTTAAAAAAGAAAAAAGAAATTCCCTGGATAATAAGTTGCTACGAATTGGTTAATTCTTTTCATCTTAAATTGAAAAATAGAGGGAGTGGTCGTGTTTGTCCCAACGAAAACCATCCATTTTGTGCACAATAAACAATAAACACAAAAACAAGATTTTTCTTGTTTTTTTAGAGAAGAGAATGGATGTAGGAACCCCAATCTATCCTAGTCATTGATACTGTATAGATCACTGAGACTGGAATTCTTTTCTTTTGTCCCAGTCCAGGATCTGAACGCGTCGCACATACACCCGAGTACATGTTCCTCGGCGCTGAGGACATCCCCTAAGAGCGGGGGATTTCGTTACATTTTTTATTGGCTGTCTTGTATTCCTAATAAGTTGTTTAAGGGTTGGCATGCTGAAGGGTTTAATGGTCTATGGTCTATAGAATTAAGTAAGATGGTTTAGATTGATCCTAACCGGATGATTATGAATTCTTTGAATCTATTTTTCTTTACTTATATTCAATTGAGTAAATAAAAAAGAAAAAACTATCTAAAAACTATTTCATATTAATTAAACATTGCAAATCATAGTGGACTCTTTGCTATTTTTCAACCGCTACAAGATCAACAATTCCATGAGCTTGGGCTTCTGGTGCTGACATAAAAACATCTCTTTCCATGTCTTCGGATACGACCCATAAAGGTTTTCCCGTTCTTTGTACATAAACTCTTGTGATGGTTTCGCGCAGTTTCAGCAGTTCTTCCGCTTCCAGGACAAATTCTCCCGTTTGTGCCTCATAAAAAGCACTATAAGGTTGATGGATCATTACCCTGATGATATAGCATAATCAATTTAAAATTAAAAGAAAAGGTTATTCGATTTTTCATCATTAAGGCGCGAGAATTTAAAAAGAAATAAAAAAGATAGAATTGATCAACCGTACGGGCAGGGTTTGCACATTGCATACGGCTCTATAAAAAAATTGACTTTTACCTTCCAACGAACCACCAAAGAAAAAGGAAAAATATTGAGTTTATCATCAGATCCAGATTGGTAAATAATCTAATAATTACCTAATTGACCCTCCTTTTTTTTGAGGAGTTCAAAAATAATATGACGGCTCCGTTGCTTTATACCTTATATTATATATTTAATATTTAAATTTAATATTTAAAAAATTTTTATTTGTGATTCAGCAATCCCAAAGTTTATTTTTTTTTTCAAATAAAACAAATCCAATTATAAAAAATCATCGAATCTTGTTTTTTTTATTCTTTTCTAACATAGCCAAAACAGCCTGTTGGTGTGAAAAAAAAAGGTTTGTGACACTGAAAAGGGCTTCCAATAAATAATATCAAATCGGGACTACCTTTTTTCATACTACTCTTTCGATACATAATTGAATGTTTTTGTAATAGTTTTTGAAAAAAGAATACAATTTTTTGATATCGAATTCGAAGTGCCATGCTATTATTACTTAAAAATATTTCATATGGCGAAGGCATAGTTTTTTTATCTCAAAAAAAAACTCAATGGCGCCAAGCGTGAGGGAATGCTAAACGTTTGGTAATTTTTCCTCCGACCAGGATAAAAGATCCCATTGAAGCGGCTAATCCCAGGCATATTGTCTGTACATCCGGTCGCACAAATTGCATAGTATCATAAATTGCTATTCCGGGTATTACCCATCCACCAGGAGAGTTGATAAACAAATAAAGATCTTTGGTATCACTCTCCATACTCAGATAGACTAGAAGAGCTATGAGTTGATTCGATATATCGTTATCAACTACTTGGCCTAAAAAAAGTAATCTTTCTCGATAAAGTCGGTTGATTAGGATAAACCTCAATCCTGTAGGAGCCGTACATGCACCTTTTGATGCATACGGTTCAACAAAAATAAATTAAGAATCAATGTGTAGATCCTAGTTCTTTTTGTTTTTTATATTTTTATAAGAGGCTCTTTCTAATTTTCTATTCTCACGAAGAAACTTTTTATTTCATTTTTCAAGAAATTTTGGCCTGTTTACCGAACAATTTACTAAACTTATCGAACTAACTTCTCCTTGATGTATTGTTTCATCGAGATCCAATCTAAATCACGATGGGATTCTCTTGTTCCTGAATGGGTTTCTTCAATTCTTTTAGGTTTATGCTGCTCTACTCCGAGTAAAGATCCGCCCGATTTTGATTTGCACATATAGAACAAATGCTCCCACTACCGCGTCTTTTTGCGAAAACTTCGTTTTTTTTCCTTTTTATTTCATGTCTTCCGTCAACTCTTTTACGTACTAATTATATTATTCAAGTAATTCTGATTAACAGGCGGAGATTACTTGAATGTAATAAAAAAATAATACAATAATACATATGATATATGATACAAGTAGGAATCCTAGATTATTATTAATGGGTTTTTTCTAAACGGAGCCTGGATACCTCATTTTATTAGTTCAAACAAACCAACCATAAATTGGATTCTAATTGATAATATTAATTTGGATGTCGCCCAACAATTAAATTTTTTTTCTTTCATTGCACTTCACGCTCCAAATTTTGGATGATTCAATCAATATTTTTTGGGCGAAGCGGAAGGATTTCTCAATCGGGGGAGAGAATGGGGAAATACCATATGACCCACTCTATCTGACAAGTCGCACTATACGTCAACCCAGGATGCATCGTTTTCCCCGGGATTTCGAAAAGGTACTCTTGGAACACCAATAGGCATTAAATGAAAGAAAAAATATTAAAGTACTATATCTTACTTTGATGTGGAAGCGTAATAATGCGTTTCTTTCTTTTAATAATTTCGTCTTTTATCCCATTTTATCCAGATATTTGATATCCATATTGGATAAATAAATTCAAGGAAGACAGAATGAAGAAAAGAAAGGAGATTTCTTACGAATAGGTACTTTCGAATAATAAACGAATATGTATAGATTCGACCGCTTAAAAGGGTATAAACCCCCCATTGCGTATTGATACTTATCGGGTATAAAATAGATTTGCTTCTCTTTGTTCATATGACCCTAATTGTTTCATTATTATTATTACTACTAAAATAAAAGCCTTGAACAAAGATTAATACTTTCTCTCAGCTAATGCACTGAAAATGAGAGGTCCATGGCATAGTTTTCCAGTGCAATAAAGTTACATAGTGTGATTTTTCGTTGATAAAGAGGTATTTCCATGGGTTTGCCTTGGTATCGTGTTCATACCGTCGTATTGAATGATCCCGGTCGTTTGCTAGCTGTCCATATAATGCATACAGCTCTAGTTGCCGGTTGGGCTGGTTCGATGGCTCTATATGAATTAGCAGTTTTTGATCCCTCTGACCCTGTTCTCGACCCAATGTGGAGACAAGGTATGTTCGTTATACCCTTTATGACTCGGTTAGGAATAACCAATTCATGGGGTGGTTGGACTATTACAGGTGGGACTGTAACGAATCCGGGTATTTGGAGTTACGAAGGTGTGGCTGGGGCACATATTATGTTTTCTGGCTTGTGCTTCTTGGCTGCTATTTGGCATTGGGTATATTGGGATCTAGCGATATTTACTGATGAACGTACAGGAAAACCCTCTTTGGATTTGCCCAAGATCTTCGGAATTCATTTATTTCTTTCAGGAGTAGCTTGCTTTGGGTTTGGCGCATTTCATGTAACAGGGTTGTATGGTCCTGGAATATGGGTGTCCGATCCTTATGGGCTAACCGGAAAAGTCCAATCTGTAAATCCGGCGTGGGGTGTGGAAGGTTTTGATCCTTTTGTTCCGGGAGGAATAGCCTCTCATCATATTGCAGCAGGGACATTGGGCATATTAGCGGGACTTTTTCATCTGAGTGTCCGTCCGCCACAACGTCTATACAAAGGATTGCGTATGGGAAATATCGAAACTGTCCTTTCTAGTAGTATCGCTGCTGTCTTTTTTGCAGCTTTTATTGTTGCTGGAACTATGTGGTATGGTTCCGCAACTACTCCCATTGAATTATTTGGTCCCACTCGTTATCAATGGGATCAGGGATACTTCCAGCAAGAAATATATCGAAGAGTTGGTGCTGGGCTATCCGAGAATCAAAGTTTCTCCGAAGCTTGGTCTAAAATTCCTGAAAAATTGGCTTTTTACGATTACATTGGAAATAATCCGGCAAAAGGGGGGTTATTCAGGGCGGGCTCAATGGATAACGGGGATGGGATAGCTGTTGGGTGGTTGGGGCATCCTATCTTTAGAGATAAAGAAGGGCGTGAACTTTTTGTACGTCGTATGCCTACCTTTTTTGAAACATTTCCAGTGGTTTTGGTAGACGGAGACGGGGTTGTTAGAGCCGATGTTCCTTTTCGAAGGGCAGAATCGAAGTATAGTGTTGAGCAAGTGGGTGTAACTGTTGAGTTCTATGGTGGCGAACTCAATGGCGTCAGTTATAGTGATCCCACTACTGTTAAAAAATATGCAAGGCGTGCTCAATTGGGTGAAATCTTTGAATTAGACCGTGCGACTTTGAAATCCGATGGTGTTTTTCGTAGTAGTCCAAGAGGTTGGTTTACTTTTGGCCATGCTTCGTTTGCTCTTCTCTTCTTCTTTGGACACATTTGGCATGGTGCTAGAACCTTATTCAGAGATGTTTTTGCTGGTATTGATCCAGATTTGGATGCTCAAGTGGAATTTGGAGCATTCCAAAAACTTGGGGATCCAACTACAAGAAGACAAGTAGTTTGATACAATATTGCTCCGTTACTTTTCGCTTCCACTTTTTGACATAGGGCACCGGGGATTTTTTGATCGGAATTGCCGACTTGTCTTTGATTCTTGCTCCTTCTTTATTTTATCCAGGATACGACTCCAAATAAACAGGTATGAAAGCTATAATTGTAAACCACAATCAAATCTATGGAAGCATTGGTTTATACATTCCTCTTAGTCTCAACTCTAGGAATCATCTTTTTCGCCATCTTTTTTCGAGAACCACCTAAAGTTCCAACTAAAAAGATGAAATGATTTTTAATTTTCTAAATTGAAGTTGAAGTAATGAGCCTCCCGATATTGGAGGCTCATTACTTCAAACTTCAACTAGTCCCCGTGTTCCTCGAATGGATCTCTTAGTTGTTGAGAGGGTTGCCCAAAAGCAGTATATAAGGCATACCCCGTAAAACTTACAAGTAAACCAGATAGAAAGATGGCGACTAGGGTTGCTGTTTCCATTATTATAAAATTTCAAAACCACAATGGATCATGGATCTATGATATAAGATTATTTATTTACAACGAAATTGTATACAAAGTCAACAGATCTCAATGAATACAAAATAGGAGTTATGGCTACACAAAGCGTTGAGGGTAGTTCTAGATCTCGTCCAAAACGAACTGGTGTAGGGGGGTTATTGAAACCATTGAATTCGGAATATGGTAAAGTAGCTCCTGGATGGGGAACTACTCCATTGATGGGAGTCGCAATGGCTTTATTTGCGATATTTCTATCTATTATTTTAGAGATTTATAATTCCTCTGTTTTACTAGAAGGAATTTCAATGAATTAGATTTATTAGAATAACTAAGTCCTAGCTTTGCTTTTCACTCTAAAGCAAAAGGTTTAGGTTTGTATTTTGGGTCTATTTTGGTAGTTCGACCGCAAAATTTCTTTGTTTCTGTATTTCCGTAATATGAGTGTGTGACTTGTTAAAATAGATCCTATTGATAGTACAGAGAATTAGGTCTGTCATCTTCATAAAGGCGGTTTTCCTCGTCAGATATTCATTCGAATATTTGGAGCACGAACTATATGAAATAGATTACGAAGTATTAGAACTATGATTTATACTTAATATTCAGACCTCGTGGCCGGGCTGGGCTGGGCTACAAATTTTCAAAGAGTTTGAAATATTTTTATTCTTTCAAACTCCCGTTCATGCTTAGTTTGATACAGGGCAAACCCCTTTTTTATTTTTAATCATTCTATCCATTCCTATTCATTGAATAAGCGAGGGTACAAGGGTTCTTACTCAGAGAATCTTTGGACTTAATTTGAAGGTCATCGCCATTCTAGTATGAATCTGAGGTTTCAATAGGTTCATGTGGTCTTAACAAGAGAATTCCTATCAATAATAAAAAAGAAAGTAAATCCGCATTCCAAAGCAATCAAAAAATAAGAAATTTTAAAGAAGGTAAATAGAAGATTCAAGAGGCCTGTAATGATCAACATCAAGACGAATGAGCCGACTTGATATTTTAGCATTATAACCAAAAAGGAAAGTTTTCGGATTTTTTATTTGCATTCTTTTGTATCTTCTGATAAGATTGAATCATTAGGATTAAGAAGTTTCAAACTTTGAACTCTACTATATTTTGAACTTTACTATATACAATACACATATCCGTTTCCACCAGTATTTTGGTCTTTCTTTGTGTTTGAGCTGTACGAGATGAAAGTCTCATCTACGGTTCTTGGAGGGGGATCCCTCTTCTCTTGGGTTACCTATCTCAATAAAGTCTATGATTGGTTCGAAGAACGTCTTGAGATTCAGGCGATTGCAGATGATATAACTAGTAAATATGTTCCTCCTCATGTCAACATATTTTATTGTCTAGGAGGAATTACGCTTACTTGTTTTTTAGTACAAG